TCTGTCTGTCTCCAATAATTAATTCTCGCTGACCGCGGCCTATAGGGATCATCGAATCAATAGCAATAAGCCCCGTTTGAAGAGGCTCATATACAGAACGTCTCGAAATAATACCAGGCGCGGGAGATTCAATTAAGCGAAATTCCGAAGCTGAAATTTCACCTCTACCATCAATAGGTTTAGCCAGGGCATTTATAACCCGACCCAAATAACCCTCACTGACAGGTATCTCAGCAATTCGTCCTGTTGCTTTTACAGAACTTCCTTCTTGTATCATCAAACCGTCACCCATTAATACAACACCGACATTATTTGATTCCAAATTCAGAGCAATGCCTATTGTACCCTCTTCAAATTTGACTAATTCGCCTGCCATTACTTCATCAAGACCGTGAATACGAGCAATGCCATCGCCCACTTGAAGTACGGTACCTGTATTTACAATCTTGACTTCTCTATTATATTGTTCAATACGTTCACGAATAATATTATAAATTTCATCAGCTCGAATGGTTGTCATGAGTCTTTCTTAAATTAAATGAATTCTTTTTTGGAAACAAAAAAAAAATAATACCTTACCCACAGTCGAAGGACTAATCGGTTATTTCTTTCATTGTGCCAAACATGCCAATATTTGCGTTAATGGTACGTAAATGTAACTCGTTGCTCAAACAACTATTCAGGGTTCCTAGAGCCCCTTGTAGGGCTTGTTGGAAAACCCGTTGGCGTACTTGATTAATCGCTCTTTGCTGTTCAAAATGAATAGTTTCGTTTTTGTAATTTTCTAATTGTTCTAACGTTTTATAAGTTGACTGAATCAAATTCAATTTGTCTCGTTCAATTTCAGAATATCCATTCGCTCGAAACTGATCTGCTTCCGCTTCTACTTTTTGTAAGCGAATCCGGGCTTTTTCTAGCTGTTCAATGGCCCTTCCGCGCAGATCTTCTGAATTTCGAATAGTATTCATGATTCGCAGTTTTCGATTATCTAATAAATCACTTAATGAAAGTAGATTATCTTTCCATTCATTTCAAAACTTTCATGATCCCTTCCCGAACCAAACGTGAATCTTTCGATTCATTTGGCTCTCACGCTCAATTACTTCTATTTTTTAGGGTAAAATTCCATACCCTATCTTTTTTGAATGTAATGAACCTATCCTCTACTCTTTGCTCATATTCGAACAAAATTGGAAATGAATCAATAATCCAAAGCCAAAATTTTTTGAGGACGCTTCTGACCAAACAAAAAATATGTAATTGTCAGCAAAGTTGTTTTTTTTTAATCCAAAAAAATTTCTTATTTGATATTTTTTTAAAAAATAGGTCATCAACTCAGCATTTGGCATTTAAACAAAAATGAAAAAAAAAAGAAAAAAGGATAAACCCCTTTCCAATACCAATAATAGTTTCAAATCTTTTTATCGATATGAGTGTTATATATCGATAAATTTCTAACTATTCCTTCGAAATGGAAAACCATTTCAATATTAATAGAGTGGTAGAAAGAGTACCATGCTGTGGCTGAACTTCAAACGGTTTAGCTTTAACCATGTTAATAGGTCCACATTATTGGTTGCTAGAGAATCAAAGTATATTTACCAACGAATCACGAAATGCTATGGTTCTTACATATGATTATATGATTTCTTAATTTATTCAGAAGTAATTCGCGAGATCATGCACCCTTATTTACTAGTTATACCGAAAAGGGGTGCAGCTGGTTGAATCCAGTCTATTCGTGAAATAAACAACTCGCACACACTCCCTTTCCAAAAAAGATCAATACACCAATCACTACACTAAGATTTATTGGATTTGTTGCTAAAATATCGGTATTAAATCCGAAACTCCCGGCAGATGGCCAGTGACCCGGGGAAACGAAAGAATCGGTTACATTTTTCATAAGATCTCCTCTTATAGATAGACTAAAAAATCGAACATCTTGTTTGTTGTATTCTTGAGCGATTTCCTATTTATAAATAAAAAATAGATTCAAAAATATTCCATTTCACAATGTATTTTCTTTTTCTCACTTGAGATTTCCAATAAGACTCAGACTTATGGGAATAGGATTAGGTACCGGCTTTTCGTGTAAATTGCGAAATACTGCGTTTGTTGCACCATTTCCGAAACAGCTTTTGAACTAAGAAGGGGAAGGAAGAAAGCGAATCGGTAACACTAAATCCTCAAATCTGCCCTTCCCCCAGTTTTCTCAACGCAACGCACAAATAATTGTAGTAGCGAAATCTTGGTATAATGCGAAAAGGCAAGCCGGCAGGCGTCAAGTCCAAAGAAAAAATACGTATTTTTGTTAGGATTAGGATTAAACAAACGGATTCGCAAATAAAAGAGCTAATGCTACAACCAATCCATAAATTGTTAAAGCTTCCATAAAAGCCAAACTAAGTAATAAAGTACCTCGTATTTTCCCCTCTGCTTCGGGCTGTCTCGCAATACCTTCTACAGCTTGGCCTGCAGCAGTACCTTGACCAACTCCTGGTCCAATAGAAGCAAGTCCTACAGCCAATCCAGCAGCAATAACGGAAGCAGCAGAAATAAGTGGATTCATGATAAATTCCTCACACAAAAAAAAGAAATAGTTAATGATACAATCAACGAAAAAATTATGACTAAATTATTCCATCGACTAAGATTCAGCCAGTCGAATTCAGTAAAAACTCCGAATTGAAATAAAAATATTCCATCAGATCATCAGAAAAACTTTCTACTTTTTAATTCCTCTTTATTGAGTCTTTCCTGAATTTATACAACTTGACTTGAATTTCTCATTTCTTTCTAACCATTTGTTGAATTCTTCGGCCCTTTCTTGCTTTATTTTTTCGTTTATGCAATAAAAAAAAGACTTCGATTAATATCCCCCATCTAAATCTAAATTAAAGTAGGGCTTAATATTAGTTTATATTCATATATAACTAGGCAATATCTACTATCCAATATACATGTCTTTCTTCCATAACGTAAACCCAGCGTTCTTCCTTAAATTCAATTGGATTCTAGAATCTTTCTTTGAATTAAACTTTGAATTAAACTTTGAATTAAAACGTCTCCAGGAGTTGACTTATAACTATTCGATTCCATATGCCTAGTTCGGCCTTTCGATACGAATCAATACCCCTCTACTATCCCTTTTGCTTACTATCGAACATACCCGTATGTTCCCTAAGCAGATTGTCTTGAAACATATATTGACTTGATCTAAAAAAAAAAGAATCTTTCAAAATGAATTAATGATGACCTTCCATAGATTCGCCTATATAAGCTGCGGCTAAAGTTGCAAAAATAAGAGCCTGAATACCACTTGTAAATAATCCAAGAAACATGACAGGGATAGGAACTACTAAAGGGACTAAAGAAACAAGAACAACAACGACTAATTCATCAGCCAATATATTTCCGAAAAGTCGAAAACTAAGGGAGAGAGGTTTTGTGAAATCTTCTAAGATGTTAATGGGTAAAAGAATTGGAGTTGGTTGAATGTATTTACTAAAATAACTCAAGCCTTTTTTTGAAAGACCCGCATAGAAATATGCTACTGACGTGAGTAAAGCTAAAGCTACAGTCGTATTTATATCATTCGTAGGTGCGGCTAATTCGCCATGAGGTAACTGTATTATTTTCCAAGGTAAAAGAGCCCCTGCCCAATTAGAAACAAAAATAAATAGAAACATAGTCCCAATAAAGGGAACCCAAGGACGATATTCTTCTCCAATCTGAGTTTTGCTCACGTCTCGAATGAATTCAAGGACATATTCAAAGAAATTCTGACCGTCAGTCGGAATTGTTTGTGGATTTCGAGCAGCTATGGCGGCTGAGCTTAATAAGATAGCAATTACAACCCAAGAAGTAATAAGTACTTGGCCGTGGACTTGAAAACCGCCTATTTGCCAATAGAAATGTTGGCCGACTTCCACACCGGATATATCATATAATCCCTTTAGTGTATTGATTGAACATGATAGAACATTCATATTGTCCTCTGGCAGAAATATAACCGTAAAAAAATATTATTTTGATTCAACCATTGCTTTCTCGACTTGTCTACTTCAATCGTATATAATACCAACTAATCACATCATATCCCCAGCTATTTGTATATCTTTTTTGATATTCAGGAATCCTAACCGATTCTCCTCTATTAATTCAAGAATTCCATTTTTTCTTATGAATCAAGGATTTCTTATATAGCTAGAACGACCTTCACAAATTGCGAATACTAATTTGGTGAGAATTAATCGGATTGAGGCTATAGCGTCATCGTTTGCCGGAATCGAAATATCTGCAAGATCGGGGTCGCAATTTGTATCGATTAAACAAATCGTTGGAATTCCCAAAGTAATACATTCTCGAAGGGCTGTATATTCTTCTTGCTGATCAACGATGATTACAATATCCGGTAACCCTGTCATATATTTAATCCCACCCAGATATGTTTGCAAGTGAGATAACTGTCTCTTCAACATGGCTGCATCTCTCTTCGGAAGACAGGCAAGTCTTCCCGCCTTTTGTTCCATTCTCAAGTCTCTGAATTTATGAAGTCTAGTTTCTGTGGTGGACCAATTCGTTAACATACCCCCAAGCCATTTCTTATTAACATAATGACACCGAGCCCTTATTGCAGCCCGTGCTACTGAATCAGCTGCTTTATTTTTTGTCCCAACAATTAAAAATTGTTTTCCTTTACTTGCTGCATCAAAAACTAAATCACAAGCTTCTGATAAAAAACGAGCAGTTCTAGTAAGATTTGTAATATGAATACCTTTACGCTTTGCCGAGATATAGGGTGACATTCTAGGATTCCATTTCCTAGTACCATGGCCAAAATGAACTCCCGCTTCCATCATCTCTTCCAAATTGATGTTCCAATATCTTCTTGTCATTTATCCTCGCACTTTCTCTTTTTTTTAAGAGATGAGGTATCCCGAAATAAAAAATTGTTCCGACGGAACCTTCTCTTCGACAGCTAATTGACCGTTGATACACAATCCAAACCATTACTTCCTTTCTATTCCTTATTATCTATTATCCTATAAAAAAAAAAGAAAATGCCCACAATAAATATAGAACAAATAAATAGGAGGAATCCGTTCTTAAATTGCCTAAACTAGGATTTTGATAGATGATTTCCATTTTTTTTAAACACAAGAATTAAAAAATTCTCTGTGGTAAAACAAAATATCGTTCATTTCCCCCTCAAATAGATTCTTTTTTTTGTTTTTCAAAGGAATGCTCCTTTGTTGGCTTGAACGATGTACTAATCCTTTGAATCCGGTACCAACAGGTATCATTCCTCCCAGAACCACGTTTTCTTTTAGACCTTTTAACCAATCAATACGGCCCCGGAGAGCCGCTTTTGCTAAAACTCGAGCAGTTTCTTGAAAACTCGCTTCGGATATAAAACTTTGAGTATTCAAAGAAGCTCTCGTTATTCCCAATAAGACGGCTCGGTAAGAGATCGCTTCTTCCAAAGCACGCCCTGTTCGTTCCGCTCGCAACAATCCAATTAGCTCTCCTGGTAAAAAAACATTAGACATTCCGTCTTCTGAAACCAAGACTTTTGATGTTATTTGACGTACAATAATTTCGATATGCCTATTGTGGATCTGTACCCCTTGGGATCGATAAACCTTTTGGATCTTATTAACCAAAGAAATACGACTTTGCACTATAGTTAGCTCGGCGCCAATCAAGAATCCCCAAGGAAATCCAAGAATTCCTGTTATACGCTCATTCCAAGCGTCAATCCTCCTTTCTAGATTCATCGATATTGACTCAAGCGAACGAACTTCTAAGACCTGTTCCACCTTTGGAAGGCCTTGCGTTATATCACCAGACCTCGATTTTTCATATATAAATGTAACTAATGTATCTCCTTCATAAACAATTTCCCCATAATGACCATGAACAGTTGCTCCTGGGGTGGCCAAATAGGGTTTCGCTGCTCTTATTACTACAGAGCCGACTTGAACAATTAGAACTTGACCCGCCTTTACATGTGGCCCGTTTTTAGCTATACATACATTTTCACAAAGAAATTGTCCAAGACTTATTTTTGTGGAAGTCTCTTCACAAGAATTGTGGTGAAGACAATACCAATTCAATTTGAACGGATTCAAAATACTGTTACTTACCGAATCGGAATTATAACCCTTACGATTTTCATCGATTAAATAATATTTCATTACTCGAAAAGTTTGTTTTAAATTATCAAGTTGCAAATAGTTCGTTACCAAGATCTGATTACGAGTTATTAACCGGTAAAATGAAAAAAAATTCGCAATTTGAAGAGCTGTTCCAAAAGGACCCGACGAATTCCGAATTGAAATTCTCGGGTCGGGTTCTTTTTCTTTGTAATATTTTAGACCCTTGAATGGACCCATTCGAAAACAATTGGCTGATGACAAAATGAGAAAAGATTGGCATTCCTTCGTTCTATTCAACAACGTACGAACAGTTTCATAATTTTGACTAAAAGATTGTTGAAGTCTTGTTTTTGAATAAATAGAAAAAAAAGGATTCATACGAGATGATCCATTATCAAAAAGCAATCCTGAACCCGATGGATCGTTCCTTTTTCCAGTATACGAAATAGTGGATTTCACTAAATCGATTCTTAGGAAATTTTGAATCATATCATTTGTCTTTACTTCAACAAAGGAGGCACGCGCCTCTTCACTAGACGCACTTTTTTTGTCTTGATCCCAATTCAATACTAAACAAGTCCGAACTAATTGAATACTTGTGTCAGAAATTCCCCGAATCGGCTTGCCATTTCCATAAAGGATATAATTGACAACTCGAAGTTGCACCTTATCCCTTTCCTGCAACAGATCCTGAGGGAAAAGTGTTGATAAACTTATACCATCCGTTATTTCATATGTGACTACGGGTCGAACTAAAACAAAATACCTTTTCTTAGTAGGTGTAATTCGTTGGACATAGATCCAATTTTTCAAATGTTTCGATTTTGTTTGTCCCCTTCCCGGCGGTATCAAAATGCCCCTGTGTCGAGATATTTTATCTGTTTTTCCGGGAAAATGTAGATTTCCCGAAAAGATTTTTAATTCAATCTTTTTTTTTTTCTTCTCTATTCGGACCAACCCGCCTACGCGGCTTCTTATATTTAAAGTTATTTGTGTATCTATTCCAATGATACTATTGTTCCGTACCATTATGGAAGAAGATCGTGGTAAGATATGTACTTCCTCGGGAATGAAAAAAAAGCGATCTACTTGCATTTGACCTTTTGTTCTAAATTCTTTGACTCCTCGATATTCAATCAAACCCTCTTTTTTTATGATTGAATGCGCCTCTATAGTCCCATATTTTGTAATTCCCGAACTAGCCCTTCGGTATCTAGGATCATCAAAATAAGCAAGAATACTCTTTCTCCGGAAACTGCCATTTATGGGTATTTCAATCGAGATACCTGAAGGGGGCATTAATTCTTTCTCTCGTTCTTGAGTCGATTGAAATGGAATGGTGAATCGATTTCGTCGTCTCTTTGCCAATAAACCGGAATTTGTGTCAGGATATATGAGATTAGAATGCCCAGTTCTTACGATTCGATTAAGTTTTGAATAATCAGCAATTCTACCCCCTTTTTTACTAGAAATAGAAAGATCTGAACTCCAAAATTTATGTCTCGTGTGAGCCTTGGTCAATGAAGAGTTCGAAATATATCTTTGTTCGACAGAAAGAAAATGGGCGTTCGTTTGGTCTTGATCCTTATGTAGCGAACGTGGGGCCGCAATGGATTTGTGTGGCCTTCCGGCTAATACCCATAAATGGCTTGTTTTTGGTAAGAGATGAACATTACCATATGTAAATTCAGGTGCATGATCCACGTCGGTACTCCAATGCATTTCTCCCTCTGAGTCAGAATAAATATGTTTTCGAACCTTTTCTTTAAAACTCAAAGTGGATGTTCCCGCGCGAATTTCAGCAATCACTTGTTCTGATTCTACATATTGCTCGTTTTGAACTAAAAGAAAACTTTTTGGCGGAATATTCACATTATGGATAATATCTTCACTCTCAATAGTGACATCCAAGTCTATATAACATAGAAAGGCAGGGTGGCCGTGACGTGTACGGGTGGGATGAACCAAATCCTCATTGAATTTTATTTTTCCATTAGAAGGGGCTCGTACATGTTCTGCAGTACCCCCCGTGAAGACTCCGCCAGTATGAAAAGTTCTTAATGTTAGTTGAGTACCCGGCTCTCCAATGGATTGCCCCGCAATAATACCTACAGCTTCTCCTAATTCGACCAGGTCGCCGTGAGTAGGACTCCGGCCATAGCATAATCGACAGATCCAAGATGTATTTCTACAGGTAAAGGGAGTTCGAATAGATATTGGTTGGACTCGAAAGGTTATCAATCGATTAACAAGTCCAACCCCAATATCCTGATTTCGAGCGGCAATGCACCGCGGACCCATATATATATCGTCTGCTAATACACGACCAATTAGTGTTTGTATAAAAATTCTTTCCGGTATCGTACTGTTTTGGGGACTCACAGAAATACCACGTATGGTGCCACAATCTCTTCTACGTACAACAATATGTTGAACTACTTCAACAAGTCTTCGCGTGAGATATCCAGCATCTGAAGTTCGGACCGCCGTATCCACAACCCCTTTACGGGCCCCGTAGCAAGAAATTATATATTCTGTTAAAGAGAGTCCTTCGCGTAAATTACTTTGAATAGGTAAATCAATCATTTGTCCTTGTGGATCCGACATTAATCCTCTCATGCCTACTAATTGGTGTACCTGAGAGGCATTTCCTCTAGCTCCTGAAAAGGACATCATATGAACTGGATTATAAGGGTCAGTCATCCTAAAATTAGGATTCATTTCTTGTCGCAAATGTTCACTTGTAGCATACCATATCTCAATGGATTGACGTAATTTTTCTACCGCGTGGATATTCCCATAATGGTGGTGCTTTTCCAAAATAAAACTTTGTTGCTCAGCATCTTGGACTAGCCATCCCTTAGAAGGTATTGTTAAAAGATCATCAATTCCTAATGAAATAGATGTAGCAGTGGCTTGCTGGAATCCTAGAGTCTTTACTTGATCCAGGATGTGTGATGTATATGCCATTCCAAAATGATCTATTAATCTGCTAATAAGTCGTTTCATGGCAATTCCATCTATTACTTTATTGTGAAAGACCAGATTTGCCCCTTCTGCCATAAGTACCTCCATATTCCGCTGAGTGGGATTCGACAATGAGTGGGTGTAAGTTAGTGATTGGAAAACTTCCTTTTCTCGATCTTAATTCGGGTAGAAATTCACGAACTATGGTCCTGGTTGAACTCGGCCGGGCCGAATTCCATTGGTATCATAGAGTTACTTCGCAAGATATGATTAAGTACCATATGAGCAGGCTTGAAAAAATCCTTGTATAGCTTCTTCAATTTCTCGATAAAACGAAATCTGACCAACGGTTGTTCGAATATATATATAAATTATTTCTTTTTTTACACTTCTTACTATTAGATAATGTCCATAAATCTCATGATAGGTACCCAAAGATTCATAGTGAACTTCAATGGGAGCTTCTCTTGAAGCAACAACACGTTGATCTAGTTGCCACCGGAGCCACAAAGGACTATCTAAATTGATTCTTTTTTGACGATAAGCCCCAATTGCATCATAGGAATTACAAAAAAAGGGTTCTTTCGTATACTTATAATTTGGATGGTTCCATTTTTCATTTTGATAGTTTCTTCGACTCCATGGATTATATCTATTTGCACAAATACCTCGACGATTCCCACTCGTTAATACATAGAGCCCAATAAGCATATCTTGAGTTGGTACGGAAATGGGATCCCCAATGGCCGGAGACAAAAGATTCATATGAGAAAACATAAGTAAACGGGCCTCCGCTTGGGCCTCCAAAGATAAAGGTACATGAACAGCCATTTGATCCCCATCAAAGTCTGCGTTGAATCCTTTACAAA